CTTGCTGACCATCGATGAACTGATCGAATTAACCAACCAAAGTTGGCTTCAGTCATTATGTATTGAACAGAGGAAAAAGCCTCCGTAACGGTTGGCCGATAGTAAAAAGTCATAGCAAAACCCGTAGCTACTTGTACTAAAAAACAAGTAAGCGTGATCCCCCCTAAACAATAAAATATGTTGACATGAGGAGGAACATATTTACTAGTTATATCATCTGCAATCGCTTGAATCTCGAGACGTTCCTCGAACCAATCATATACTTTATTGAGATAGGTAATCCGATAGGACCCCCTCCGAGAACCGTATATGAGAATTTCATCTCGTACGGCTCAAACAGAAACACACAAATACGGATTTCGACGGATATGTAATAGAAAATTCAAAACTTCTTAGCCGCTTGATTTCATTTGTCCCGAAGATAGGAAGTAAAAAAAATCCGAAATCTCCTCTTTGTGACGCTAATGCCAAAAATATCAAGTTAGCTCGTCCGTCTTTCTTTATGTTGGTCGTTATAGGCCTCTTGAATCTTCTCTTTCCTATTTTTGTTTATTATTTAATTTGTTGTTTTTTTGTGCGTAACGCGGATCGACTCTTATTTTACTATTGATAGGAATTCGCTTGTTGAGACCCTATAATAAATCAATGAAAACCTCAGATTCATACAAGAACCACGATGATTTAACTCCAAGCTAAATTCAAAGGTTCTCTGAGTAAAAACCGTTTGATCATCACTTATGCAATTTCAATGAGTGGATGTAATGATTCAACAAAATCTAGAGAAAGAAGTTGTTCTTCGGACAAAATGAAAATGAATACGTCTAAGGAAAGAAAAATTGTTTAATTTAGGAAATACCCATCTGAAATTGTTTTTCTTAGTCCGGTTGCGAGGTCTGAATAGTAGGTATGAATCATAGTTCAAATATTTCTTTTCTTAATCTATTCTATAATATTCCGTGTTCCAGATATTAGAATAAATATCCGACGGGTAGAATCATCTTAATAGAGATGGCAGGACCATTCTCTGCATTATCAATAGGATCAATTATAACAAGTCACACGCTCATATTCCGAAATACCGAAAAAAAGAAATACCACAGTCGAACTACCAGAAGGGTCTATAAATAGAGTCTTAAATAATTTTTTTTTTGATTGAAAAACTAGGGCTTCATAGTTCTTATGAACCTAACTCATTGAAATTCCATCCAGTAAAACGGAAGAATTATAAATTTCCAAAATAATAGATAAGAATATCGCAAATAGAGCCATTGCAACTCCCATAAGTGGTGTAGTCCCCCAGCCCGGGGCTACTTTACCATATTCCGAATTCAAAGGTTTCAATAAATTCCCTACGGCAGTTTGTCTTGGCTTAGATCTAGAACTACCCTCAACAGTTTGTGTAGCCATAAATCCTATTTAATCATTGGTTGAGATCTGTTGACTTTGTATACCATTCCGTTGTAGTTGTAAATAAACGATCTTCTCGTAGATCCGTTGTGATCTTGAAATTATCTAAAAATGGAAACAGCAACCCTAGTCGCCATCTTCATATCTGGTTTACTTGTAAGCTTTACGGGGTACGCCTTATATACCGCTTTTGGGCAACCCTCTCAACAACTAAGAGATCCATTCGAGGAACACGGGGACTAGACTAGTTGAAGTAATGAGCCTCCCCATATGGGAGGCTCATTACTTCAGTTGATATAATGAAAAATCTTTTCATTTTTTAGTCGGAACCTTAGGCGGTTCTCGAAAAAAGATAGCGAAAAAAATTATCCCTAAAGTAGAGACTAAAAGGAATGTATAAACCAATGCTTCCATAGATTTGATCGTGGTTTACAATTATAGCTTTCACACCTATTCGTTTGAGTGGGATTATTTACCATATCATATAAAAAGGGGGAAAAAATCAAAGAAAAGAAGGTGATTCAAGTCAATATTTCTTGGGTACCCTATTAAAAAAAAAATGGAAATAGAGGCGAAAGATGCCAGAGCAATCTTGTATCAAACTACTTGTCTCTTTGTAGTTGGGTCTCCAAGTTTTTGGAATGCTCCAAATTCCACTTGAGCATCCAAATCTGGATCAATACCAGCAAAAACATCTCTGAACAAGGTTCTAGCGCCATGCCAAATGTGCCCAAAAAAGAAAAGCAAAGCAAATGAAACATGCCCAAAAGTGAACCAACCCCTTGGACTACTACGAAAAACACCATCGGATTTCAAAGTAGCCCGGTCTAATTCAAAAATTTCACCTAATTGCGCGCGTCTAGCATATTTTTTCACAGTAGCGGGATCACTATAACTGACTCCATTGAGTTCGCCACCATAGAACTCAACAGTTACACCTACTTGTTCAACACTATACTTTGATTCTGCCCTTCGAAAAGGAACATCTGCCCTCACAATTCCATCTCCATCTACCAAAACTACCGGGAATGTTTCAAAAAAAGTAGGCATACGACGTACAAAAAGTTCACGCCCTTCTTTATCTCGAAAGACGGGGTGTCCTAACCACCCAACAGCTATTCCATCTCCACTGTCCATTGAACCCGCCCTGAATAATCCCCCTTTTGCCGGATTATTACCAATGTAATCATAAAAAGCTAATTTTTCAGGAATTTTAGACCAAGCTTCCGATAAACTTAAATTTTCGGCTAGTCCGGCACCAACTCTTCGATATATCTCTTGCTGGAAGTATCCCTGATCCCACTGATAACGAGTGGGACCAAATAACTCGATTGGGGTCGTTGCTGAACCATACCACATAGTTCCAGCAACAACAAAAGCTGCAAAAAAAACAGCAGCGATACTACTAGAAAGTACAGTTTCAATATTGCCCATACGTAATCCTTTGTATAGACGTTGAGGCGGACGGACACTAAGATGGAATAAGCCTGCTAATATGCCCAGTGTACCTGCTGCAATATGATGAGAGGCGATTCCTCCCGGAACAAAAGGATCAAAACCTTCCGCGCCCCACGCTGGACTTACAGATTGTACTTTTCCAGTTAGTCCATAAGGATCGGACACCCATATTCCAGGACCATATAAGCCTGTTACATGAAATGCGCCAAAGCCAAAGCAAGCCACCCCTGAGAGAAATAAATGAATTCCAAAGATTTTGGGCAAATCCAAAGAAGGTTTTCCCGTACGTTCATCACAGAATATTTCTAGGTCCCAATACACCCAATGCCAGATGGCCGCCAAAAAGCACAAGCCAGAAAACACAATATGTGCCCCTGCCACACCTTCATAACTCCAAATACCCGGATTCGTTATAGTTCCTCCTGAAATACTCCAACCACCCCACGAATTGGTTATTCCTAAACGAGTCATGAAGGGTATAACAAACATACCTTGTCTCCACATTGGATCAAGAACGGGGTCAGAGGGATCAAAAACCGCTAATTCGTATAGAGCCATCGAACCGGCCCAACCAGAAACTAGAGCCGTATGCATTATATGGACAGAAAGCAATCGGCCGGGATCATTCAATACAACAGTATGAACACGATACCAAGGCAAACCCATGGAAAAATACCCCTTTCTCAAAGAAAAATAGACACTATGTAACTTTATCGCATTGCAATATACTTATACTATGTATACTATGTACCTAACCTTTTTGGCGGATTCTGTATGATAAAAGGTTACTTTTTATTCTATTCCGTTGAAAATAACGGAAGAATTCTATTCGTAAGAACAAAGAGAAGCAGATCTATTCTATACCCGATAAGTACCAATACGCAATGGGAGCATTGGTCCCATTTTGGGGGAACGAATGCATGGATACTTGTTTATTATTTGAACGATCCATTCCTTCGTTAAAATTGTTATTTATGCATTCTGTCTTTTTCGCTAAAAACCTTCCAATTTTTGTATTTTTGTGTATTTAAAGTAGAGTAAATAGAAAAAAAAAGAATGAAGGAAATAAACTCATTCTTACGTTTCCATATTAAAGTGAAGTATAGTACTTAAATTTTTTCTTTAATTTCATGCCCATTGGTGTTCCAAAAGTACCTTTTCGGAGTCCTGGAGAGGAAGATGCAGTTTGGGTTGACGTATAGTGCGACTTGTCAGACATATTGGGTCATATGGGATTTCCCCGTTTTCTCCCCCGATCGAGATATCCTCTGTTTCGCCCAAGAAATATTGTATTGATTGAAGAATTAATCATTCGGAGCGTGAAGTGAAATTAGATCAATTTATATTGAGGATCGATATTATTAATTAAAAGAATTTATGGTTGACTTGGACTAAAAAAAGAAAGTATCCAGGCTCCGTTCATAAAATACCAAATTGGTAATATATTTGGAATTACCGCTTGTAGCATAAACGATTCTTATACTTAATTATAATTATAGAAGCGATCTCAAACTGCCATGCCAACCAGTATGATGAATACATCGAATAGTTTGGGGGAGGCATGAAACGAATTGAAAAGGGCGTAGCAAAAAGAAGTGGTACTGAGATCATTTGTCCTATATGTGCAAATAGAATTCGGATGGATCTTTCCCCGGAGTAGAACATGAACCTAAAAGAATTGAAAGGACCCATTCAGGAACAAGAAAATGACATCGTGATTTAAATCTCGACGAAACAATACATCAATAAGAGAGTAATTAAATAAGTTCAGTAAATTCTTTTTTTAGGGAAGGGGCCAAAACTCCTTTTTTTTAATAGAAAAACCTTCATAAAAAAAAAGAAATCTGTTACAAAAAAAAAGAGATAGGATTGGAATCGACACATTGATTCTTTTTTCGCAATTTTTTTGAACCGTATGCATCCAAAAATACACGTACGGTTCAAAAGGGATACAATTTTGTCCTAATCAACCGACTTTATCGAGAAAGATTACTTTTTTTAGGCCAAGAAGTTGATAGCGAGATCTCAAATCAACTTGTTGGTCTCATGGTATATCTCAGTATAGAAGATGATACTAAGGATCTTTATTTATTTATAAACTCCCCTGGCGGATGGGTAATACCAGGAATAGCTATTTATGATACTATGCAATTTGTTTCACCCGATGTACATACAATATGCATGGGATTAGCCGCTTCAATGGGATCGTTCATTCTGGTCGGAGGAGAAATTACCAAACGTCTAGCATTCCCTCACGCTTGGCGCCAATGAGTTTTTATTTGAAAAAAAAGAAGAAGACTATGCCTTCGCCATATTGAATATGAATAATAGGTAATAATAGCATGGCACTTCGAGTTCGATACGAACAAACTATTATTGTTTTTCCTAACACGAGATTTTGTATCGAGATAGTAGTATGAAACAAAGGTTATTTCCGATTTTATCTTCTGTGTCGGGAATACATTTAAGCGTCACAAACCATTTTTCTTCCACACAAGAAGTCTCTTTCTGATATTTATCTTACGAAGAAAAGAGTACGAAAATGAAAAAAAAAAAGAGCATTTTTCCTTATTTGATCCTATCAAAAAGAAACTTTGGGATTGCTAAATCAAAGACGAGATAAATATAGAAAGCAACAGAACCATCATAGTATTTTTTTTTACTTTTAGAATATGAAAGGAAGGGTGGTAAATGGATCATTCAACGATCTAGATCGGATGGATTCTTTTTTTTTTTCTTCTATAGAATAGAAGGAAAGGAAAAAGGAAATTCCATTGCAGAGCCGTATGCAAAAAAAGTGCCTGTCCGGCCGTTCAATTCTATTTGTTTTTTTTCTTGTTTTTTTTTTTAGCCCTTATTTTCGTCCAATCGTGTGAGATAGAAGAACCGTTCATGCATGATGTTATATCAATATTATCAGGGTTATGATTCACCAACCTGCTAGTTCTTTTTATGAGGCGCAAGCAGGGGAATTTATCTTGGAAGCAGAAGAACTACTCAAACTTCGCGAAACCCTCACAAAGGTTTATGTACAAAGAACGGGCAACTCTTTATGGGTTATATCCGAAGACATGGAGAGAGATGTTTTTATGTCAGCAACAGAAGCCCAAGCTCATGGCATTGTTGATCTTGTAGCGGTCGAAAACGAAACTACTGGGGATTTTGTCTAAATACACGATTCCGTTTCAAACCAAAATTCAAATTTTCCGTGATTTGATATTAAATGGAAATAATTAATAATCATCAAGCATCAGGTTAAGATCGATCTAAACCAACCTATTTTATTATATATATGTATGATATGCCGACAATTAAACAACTTATTAGAAACACAAGACAGCCTATAAGAAATATCACGAAATCCCCCGCGCTTAGGGGATGTCCTCAGCGTCGGGGAACATGTACTAGGGTGTATGTGCGACTCGTTTAGATCATGAGTTCAAACAAATGAAGCAATTTTTCAAGTACGAATCACCAGTAGCAATGAATAGGAGAGATAGAGTGGAAAAAAATTATTTACTTTCTAAAAACGAAGATCCATTATCTACCTATATTTTTTTGTATGAAATTTATGGTTTCCATTGGTGCAAATCCAATCACCTCAATTTGAGATGAGAAGCAATTCCCCATTGGTAGCAAATAGTTATCTATTAAGCGGGGGAAATAGTACTATACTATAAGAAAAGAAGCAAAAATGGTATGTTCCTATTCTTGAAAGAACGGACTAACAAGGTCAGCTACCTAGCCAACTTTCATAATTAAATGCCGTCACTGTATGGATAACCCTTTTGTGAAAAGAGCTATTACTGATTGGTAGAGCTAAAGAGTGTGAACTATACAAGTTCACAATAACCTTTGATTAAATGAAAGAAGCGGCTCCGGTGTATAGAGAGGACCTCACCGTTTACGAAGTAACCATAGAAACGATGGAACCCACGATTTTGTATTCTTTTTTTTTCGCTAGAATTTCTTATTTCCGGGTATTTCGCCCGGAAGGAATACAAAATCGTGGTTGGGAAGGTTATAGTAGCAAAAGCCATTGGAATTTCTATTTTATATATCGGAATAATCCGTTTTGTTATTAATTAACCGGGGGGATAAAAGGATGACTGAAAGAAAAGAAATCAATTAGTTATTCATTAAAGTTTAATTTGATTCAATGACCAGAGTTAGACGAGGATATATAGCTCGGAGACGTCGAACAAAAATTCGTTTATTTGCCTCAACCTTTATAGGGGCTCATTCAAGACTTACTCGAACCATTACTCAACAAAAAATGAGAGCTTTGGTTTCCTCTCATCGGGATAGGGGCAGACAAAAGAGGGACTTTCGTCGTTTGTGGATCACTCGGATAAATGCAGCAGCTCGTGAGAATGGGGTATTCTATAGTTATAGTAGATTAATAAACAATCTGTACAAGAAGCAATTGCTTCTTAATCGTAAAATACTTGCGCAAATAGCTATATCAAATAAGAATTGTCTTTACGTGATTTCCAATAAGATTATCAAATAAAAGAGATTCTAAAGTTATATATAGGAATGGCTGAAACAGAATTGAATTCCCCGGAGAATGGACTCCGGGAAGATAGAATAAAAATGCATTTAAGAAATTAAGAAGAAATGAAGATAAGTAGC